CTTCAAACTCCGATTCGTATTTTTCATATAGAAATCTCTGATCAACGATAGAACAAGATCCATTTTGCATCATATCTAACTGATTCCTTGGTTCGGACCGAAGAAGTAATGTCACTCGATTATTATCAAACTGACTGCAATCTTTTTCTGTCCGTGAGGATCCCGCCAGAGCCAGAGCGCCTTCTACTTCTAATAGTAATAATAGTAATAGGCCATGAACTAGATCAGAATCATTCTCAACGAATCCATAAGAAGTGATCCAATCTTTTTCATCGTGTCTGGATGAAGACCAAAGATCTTGAGCGACCGATCCGGCAGAACAACTCAAAAGATAAAGAAGTATCGTTAATTTCTTCATGCTCGTTCCAAGTTCGAAGTACCATTTGTACAAATAAGAATCCCCTCCCTTACATGATTTCTTCTTCATATAGATAGATATAGGATCTATGGGGCAATTACTTAGAAGTACATTTTGTGTAACAGCCCTTCCTATCTGATAGAAAAGGATCCCATGATCCTGAACCGATCTTATCTGGGATCGAAAATCCCAAGTTTTTCTATGAAGAGCTGATCTAATTGTATTAGTTTCTATAATGGATTTCTTCTGTGTAATACTAATTGATAGGGCCTCATTGATAAGTGCTACAAGATCTCGCGCATTGGAACCCATGGTTATGGACCCGAATCCGTTAGTATGGAACATCTTCTTTTCCAAGTGAAATCCCCTAGTATATGAAAGAATGAAAAAGTGCTTTCGTTGTTGTGGAAGAAGAAGCCTTCGTATCTTAATGCATGTATTTAATTTATTCGGAGCTATTAGAGCGGGATCCACTTTTTGGGGAATATGAGTCGAAGCAATAACAAGAATCTTTCCAGTGGAACATCTTTCACAATCCCTGGAGAGATAGTTCTCTAATAGACCGAGGGATAAGTAATTCGACTCATTCACATGCAGATCATGAATGTTTGGAATCCATATTATGCAAGGAGACATTGCTTTTGCTAATTCGAATTGAAGGGTGATATCAAATCGGTCTATTTTCGGCGTCATATACATAGTTAGCACATTCGTCATAGTTAGCAGCTCCGTATCAATATCAAGGTCATCATCACTATCATCAATATCGATATCGTCACTATCATCAATATCGTCACTATCATCAATATCGATATCATCACTATCATCAATATCGATATCATCAATAAGTTTAGGCTTGTCATCCAGGAACTTGTTCGGAAATACCGTAATGAAAGGAACATAGGAGTTTGTCGCTAGGTATTTGACCAAACAGGATCGTCCAGTTCCTATAGAACCTATCACTAAAATACCTCTAGAAGGGGATAGGGCTAAGCGGAGCGAAAAGGGTTTTCCATGAGGAGATGGGGAATGAAAACTATTAGCCCCACACGAGGTTTGTGAATAAGTGATTGTCTGATAATGAGCAAGGAATATCCGTCTTTCTGCTAAACAGGATCTATTGAACTCATAATTCATTAGATCCTTTTGATGAATGTCAACTAAGTATCGTAAGGAAATTGATCCCGGTTGTTCAATCATTTGATAACCAGAGTCATTCTTTGATAAATGATCACTATGAGTCAGACTCAATAGAATTTGATCAATCCTTTTTTCTGTCGTTAAGGTGGAGAACTGAACCAAGAATTCTCTTTCTTCATCATCAATCGAATCACTGTTCGCGACCCAGAATTCTATTTTCTCATCAATCCAATCACCGTTCACGTTTTTTCTTTTTCTTATCAATGAATAGATCTCTTTACTTGTACGACTTAGATGTCTCGTATTTCTCGAAAAAATGATTCGATTGATGGGATTTGGTATGATACTTACAAGATCGATGAGATTGATCTTCCAATATTTCTTCTTAGAACGTATTGATTTGACCCCATAAGCGGGACCACCACCCAATAGCATGTTGCCACCAGAAGCAGAACCCCGTATTTCTTCCAGAGAATCTCCTAATTGTTCCAGAACAACTAGAAAGAGATTCTTTAACCAGAAAGAATTCAGTTCAGATGTAGGATACCTATCCAGAAGTTTTCGAAATTCCATCATGTATGATGGAATCATCAAAGATTTGATCTTTTCTAACTCTGTCTGTAACTCACTAGAGGCTCGGGAAACAAAGAGAAGATGTATACGAACGAGATATCCAGCAACAATAAGAAGGAAAAAGATGGAATAGAGGAACTCCCGAGCATTTGTTGATCTCAGATGTGCCCATATCAATGGAACGGGTGACTCATTATTTCGATGAATCATTTCTTCGGACAGAATCTGTAAACATTGACTCGAAATCTCACTTATCAGAGTCCATTGTGGAAGAATCTTCTGAGGAATTGGCCGTGATATATCTGATCCATGCATCATATCATGAAAAATGGATACAAATTTTTGACTGCTACTTAGTATCGGCAATGGGTCTGAAAGAGTATCTAAAAGGGTGAAATTGAGATATTTGCACCCTGTCGAAGTAAGGAA